TTTTTTTTTTTATATATAAAATTATTAAAAATGGTTCAATAACTTATTTATATTTATATTTATATATTAATAATTTAAATTTTTATTAATTTATAAAAATTTAAATAGCAAATATAATTTTCAATAAAAATAATAATAAAAAAAATAAAAGAAATAATATTAATTATTTATTATTTAATATTATATAATTTATAATATATTAAATTTTTAAAATATATAATAATTATATATATATATATATATATATATATATAATATTAATAATAATAATATATTAATAATTTAAATTTTTATTAATTTATAAAAATTTAAATAACAAATATAATTATTCATTAAAAAAAAAAAAAAAAATCTATGCAAAAAAAATTTTATATAAATAAATTTTTTATGATTTAATAATTTTTTTTTAAATTTATTTTACATATAAATTTTAGTATTAATTTTTAATTATTTTAATAATATATAATTTTTTGTAGTAATTTATATTAAAAATTTAAGAAATTAAGATTTAGTAATATAAAAATTAATAACAAATTTTGTGCCAGCAGTTGCGGTTATACAAAAATTAAATAAAATTTTATTAGTAATTAATGAATATAAGAAAAATTTAATTTAAATATTAAATTATTAAGTGAAATTTTAATTTATTTTAAAATTATATTTAAAATATGATTTAGGAAATTTTAATATAAACTAGGATTAGATACCCTATTATTAAAAATTTAAATATAAATACTAAAATAGTATGTAATTATTTATTGAAACTTAAATAATTTGGCGGTATTTTAGTTTATTTAGAGGAATCTGTTTATTAATTGATAATCCACGAATAATTTTACTTAATTTATAATTTTGTATATCGTTGTTATAAAAATATTTTTTAATAATTTTAATATTTTATAATTTTAAATTAAAATTAAATCAGATCAAGATGCAGATTATAATTAAGAATATAATGGATTACAATAAATTTATTTATATGAATATTAATTTGAAATAATTAATTGAAATTGGATTTAAATGTAATTTTATTTAATTTAATAAAATGATTAAAAATTAAAATATGTACATATTGCCCGTCGCTTTCATTTATAAATTGAAATAAGTCGTAACAAAGTAGAAGTACTGGAAAGTGTTTCTAGAAAGAACAAATTAGAGCTTGAAAGTTTAAGCATTTCATTTACATTGAAAAGATAATATTTTTATTTAATTTGATTGGGGGAAAAATTAGTATAAATTAATTAAATTAATAAAAATAATTTTAAATAAATATTTAAATGGGGGGTTTAAGTATATTATATAGAAAAAATTATTTAATTTATAGAAAATTAGTATTGTGAGAGAAATTTGAAATAATTGAAAATTAATTTTTAAATAAGTAAATTTAATTTATTGTATCTTGTGTATCAGAGTTTATTAAAAAAAAAATTTAATTAAAATTTTCTCGAATTTAAAAGAGTAAATTAATTATAAAAGTTATTGTTGTAAAAATATTTTAAATAATTAATTAGAAATGAAATGTTAATCGTTTTTAAATATATCTAGTTTTTTTAGAAAAAAATTAAATTTTTAATTAATTTAATTAAAAATTTAATTAAATAAATTTTTAAAAAATTAATTTAATATTTTAAGGGATAAGCTTTAATTTAAATTATTATAAATAATAAATTTTAAAAATGAAAATTTTAATATTTATATTGTTTATAAATTATAATTTTTTATAAATAATTTCATTTAAATTAAAATTTAATTTAATATTTTAATATTTTATAAAAAAATAAAATTTATTTAATTAATTTTAGATATAATGATAAAATTAGTATATACATATAATAAATTAATTTTTAAAATTTATTTTTAAAATTAATAATAAGGAATTCGGCAAAAATTTATATTCACTTGTTTATCAAAAACATGTCTTTTTGATTAATAATTTAAAGTCTAATCTGCCCACTGATTTTTTAAAGGGCTGCAGTATTTTGACTGTACAAAGGTAGCATAATCATTAGTCTCTTAATTGGTGACTTGTATGAAGGATTGGATGAAATATAGACTGTCTTATTTTTAAAATTAGAATTTAATTTTTTAGTCAAAAAGCTAAAATAGTTTTAAAAGACGAGAAGACCCTATAGAGTTTTATATAATAATATAATTGGAAATTTTTTTATAAATTTTAAATTTAAATTAATTATTATATTTTATTGGGGTGATAAAAAAATAAAAAAAACTTTTTTTTTATTAAATATGAAATATTTAATTTAACATTAATAAATGATTATTTGATCCAAAATTTTTGATTATAAGATTAAATTACCTTAGGGATAACAGCGTAATTTTTTTTTTTAGTTCGTATAAAAAAAAAAGTTTGCGACCTCGATGTTGGATTAAGGTAAAATTTAAATGCAAAAGTTTAAAATTTTGATCTGTTCGATCATTAAAATCTTACATGATCTGAGTTCAAACCGGTGTAAGCCAGGTTGGTTTCTATCTTTAAATTTAATAAATATTTTAGTACGAAAGGATCAAATATTTAAAATAATTTTAAAATTATTGAATATTATTAATTGATAAATAAATTAAATATTATTTTAATTAAATTTATAAAATATTTACTTATATTATTAATACTATTTTGGCAGATAAGTGTAATGGTTTTAGAAATCATAAATATATAGATTTTAATTATATAGGTAGTAAATGTTTATAAATGATTATTTATTAATTTTTATTGGTTTAATTATATTAATTTTAGGTGTATTAATTGGTGTTGCTTTTTTAACTTTATTAGAGCGTAAGGTTTTAGGTTATATTCAAATTCGTAAAGGACCTAATAAATTAGGGTTTATAGGAATTTTACAACCTTTTAGTGATGCCATTAAATTATTTACTAAAGAACAAATATATCCTTTATTTTCAAATTATTTAGTTTATTATTTTTCTCCTATTTTTAGTTTTTTTTTATCTTTATTAATTTGAATGGTTATTCCTTATTATTTTAATATAATTAGATTTAATTTAGGGTTTTTATTTTTTTTTTGTTGTACAAGTATAGGAGTTTATATATTAATAATTGCTGGTTGATCTTCAAATTCTAATTATTCCTTATTAGGAGGGTTACGGGCAGTAGCTCAAACTATTTCTTATGAAGTTAGTTTAGCTTTAATTATACTATCTGTTATTATTATAATTATAGATTTTAATTTATTAAAATTTAGATATTATCAGTCTTTAATTTGATTTATATTTGTAATATTTCCATTATCATTATGTTGACTATCTTCTGCATTAGCTGAGACTAATCGTACTCCATATGATTTTGCTGAGGGTGAAAGAGAATTAGTTTCAGGATTTAATATTGAATATAGAAGTGGGGGGTTTGCTTTAATTTTTTTAGCTGAATATTCAAGAATTTTATTTATAAGAATATTATATGTTTTAATATATATAGGTGGTTATACATTAAGAATTTTTTTTTATTTAAAATTAGTATTTATTTCATTTTTTTTTATTTGAGTTCGAGGAACTCTTCCTCGATATCGTTATGATAAATTAATATATTTAGCTTGAAAAAGTTATTTACCTCTTTCTTTGAATTTTTTAATATTATTTATTGGTTTAAAAATTTTTTTTTAATAAATTTTTTTTAGTATAAATTAATAGAATATTAAAATTCTTTCTTAAGTTTTCAAAACAAATGCTTGTTCAAGCTCATTAATTAATTAATTAAAAATAATTTTATCTCAATATTTTCTAATTAAAGGGTTAATAATAAAGTATGAAAAATAAATTACTGTTAAGAGTTGACCAGTAAAAATATAAGGGTCTTCAACAGGTCGTGCTCCAATTCAAGTTAATAAAATTACAGTAGTTACTATAGATCAAAATAATATTTGATTTAACGGATAAAATTGAATTCCTTGTATTTTTTTGTTAAAAGTAATTGGTAAAATAATTAAAATTAAAATAGATATTACTAAAGCAATTACTCCTCCTAATTTATTAGGAATTGATCGTAAAATAGCATAAGCAAATAAGAAATATCATTCTGGTTGGATATGTTCTGGTGTTACTAAAGGATTAGCTGGAATAAAATTATCAGGATCTCCCAATAAATTAGGATTAATTAATGTTAATATAATTAAAATAAATAGTATAATTAAAAATCCCATTAAATCTTTAAAAGAAAAAAATGGATGAAAAGGGATTTTATCTAAATTTCTATTAATTCCTAAAGGATTATTAGATCCTGTTTGATGTAAAAATAATAAATGAATTATAGTTATTATAGCTAAAATAAAGGGCAGTAAAAAATGAAATGTATAAAACCGAGTTAAAGTAGCATTATCTACAGCAAATCCTCCTCAGATTCAATTTACTAATATGTTTCCTAAATAAGGGATAGCTGAAAGTAAGTTTGTAATTACAGTAGCACCTCAAAATGACATTTGACCTCATGGAAGAACATAACCTATAAATGCTGTTCCTATTAATAGAAAAAGTAAGATTACTCCAATTATTCAAGTATATTTTAAATTAAATGATTCATAATATATTCCTCGTCCAATGTGTATATACACACAAATAAAAAAGAAAGATGCCCCATTAGCATGTAATGTTCGAATTAATCAGCCATAATTAACATTTCGGCAAATATAATTTACACTATAAAAAGCTATTTCAATATTAGCTGTATAATATATTGTTAAAAAAAGACCAGTTAAAATTTGAATTATTAAACATAATCCTAATAGAGAGCCAAAATTTCATCAGGTTGAAATATTAGATGGAGATGGTAAATCAATTAAAGATCCATTAATAATTTTTAAAATAGGGTGAGTTTTTCGTAAAGGTTTATATATATTTATCATTAGTTATTTTATATATTAGGTCGTAAAGGACCATAAAAAATATTGGTAATTTTCACAACTGCCACTAAAGTAATAAATAAATAAATGATTATTATTATTATAATTAGAAATGTTTGGTTATTATATAATTTGGATAAATTAAATTTATTTTCATTATTGAAAAATAAATTAATCTCAAAAAAATTTTCTATTTCATTATTGAAAAATCTATTTATTCAATTTAATTTTTTGATGAAGATTATTCTAATAATAGTAATAATAATTAAATTAATAATAATAATTTTATTATAAAGAAAATTATTTTTAAAAAGTTCATTAGAGGCAATTCTAGAAACATAAATAAATAAAACTAATAATCCTCCTAAAAAAGTTAAAAATAAAATATATGAAAATCAATAAGTATTAATTAATATTCCAGAAATCATAGATGTTAAAATAGTTTGAATTAAAATTATTATTCCTATAGATATAGGGTGATTTAAGAAGAATATAAATATAGAAATTATTATTATTGATATAGATAAAAATATTTTTATTTCAAAGAATAGTTTATAAAAATAATAATTTTGGAGATTATTGATAAAGATTTTTCTTTTTCTTTGAAGTTTTTAAAGAAAATTCTTATTTTTGATTTACAAGACCAATGTTTTATTTAAACTATAAAAACTAATGAAAATTTATAATATATTATTAGTAACTATTTTTATATTTATTGTAGGTAACTTAATTTTTATTTCTAAACATAAACATTTATTAATTATTTTATTAAGTTTAGAATTTATAGTTTTAAGTATTTTTTTATTAATATTATTTATTTTAAATTTTATAAATATTAATATATATATATTAATAGTATTTTTAGTATTTTCAGTATGTGAAGGAGCATTAGGCTTATCAATTTTAGTTTCTATAATTCGAACTCATGGAAATGATTATTTTCAAAGTTTTAATTTATTATAAATGATAAAATTTTTAATTATATTAATTTTTATAATCCCTTTATGTTTTATGAAAAATATATTTTGATTGGTTCAAATATTATTATTTATTATAATATTTTTATTTATAAATATAACTATAAGATTATATAATTTTAGAAATTTAACATATATATTTGGTTGTGATATAATTTCCTTTGGTTTAATTTCATTAAGAATTTGAATTTGTGGATTAATATTAATAGCAAGAGAAAATTTATTTAAGGTTAAATTTTATGTAAATTTTTTTTTATTTAATATTATTTTTTTATTGATTATATTATATATAACTTTTTCTGTTTTAAATTTATTTATATTTTATTTATTTTTTGAAGGGAGATTAATCCCTACTTTATTATTAATTATAGGATGAGGTTATCAGCCTGAACGAATTCAAGCTGGGTTATATTTATTATTTTATACTTTATTTGCATCTCTTCCTTTATTATTAGGTATTTTTTATATTTTTAGAGAAATAGGTTATATTATAATATATTTTATAAAATTTATAAATTTAAATTTTTATTTACTTTATATTAGAATAATTATAGCTTTTTTAGTTAAAATACCCATATATTTTGTTCATTTATGATTACCAAAAGCTCATGTTGAAGCTCCTGTTTCAGGATCAATAATTTTAGCTGGCATTATATTAAAATTAGGAGGTTATGGGTTATTACGTATATTAGTATTTTTACAGCAAGTAGGGTTAAAATTTAATTTTGTGTGGGTAGTTATTTCTTTATTAGGGGGATTTTATGTTAGATTAAATTGTTTCTGTCAAGTTGATATTAAATCTTTAATTGCTTATTCTTCAGTTGCTCATATAAGAATAGTTATTGGTGGAATTATAACTATAAGTTATTGAGGATTTTTAGGATCATATGTTTTGATAATTGGTCATGGATTATGTTCTTCTGGAATATTTTGTTTAGCTAATATTAATTATGAACGCTTTCATAGACGAAGATTATATATTAATAAAGGATTAATAAATTTTATTCCTTCTATAAGATTATGATGATTTCTTTTAATGTCAAGTAATATAGCAGCCCCTCCATCTTTAAATTTAATAGGTGAAATTATTTTAATTAATAGATTAGTTAGATGATGTTGATTTTCAATAATTTTTTTAATATTAATTTCTTTTTTTAGAGCTGGTTATAGCTTATATTTATATTCTTATACCCAACATGGTAAATTTTATTGAGGGGTATATAGTTTTTATACTGGAGTTTCTCGAGAATATTTAATATTAATATTACATTGGTTACCTTTAAATATATTAATTATAAAAATTGATTATAGAATAATTTGATTTTACTTAAATAATTTAAATAATAAAATATTGATTTGTGGTATCAAATATATGAATTAGTTCATTTTAAGTTATTCAAAAAAATTATATTACTTTTTTAAGTTTTTTTTTTTTATTTTTTTTTAGATTAATAAATTTTATTTTTATAATTTATTTTATTTATAATAATTATGTTTTATTTTTAGAATGGGAAATTATTTCTTTTAATTCTAATATAATTGTTATATCAGTTTTATTAGATTGAATATCTTTATTATTTATAATATTTGTTTCTTTGATTTCTTCAGTAGTTATTTATTATAGTAAAAGATATATATATTCAGAAAAGAATTTAAATCGTTTTATTATTTTAGTTTTATTATTTGTTTTTTCAATAATTTTATTAATTATTAGTCCAAATATAATTAGAATTTTTTTAGGTTGAGATGGATTAGGATTAGTTTCTTACTGTTTAGTTATTTTTTATCAAAATATTAAATCTTATAATGCTGGTATATTAACAGCTTTATCAAATCGAGTTGGAGATGTTTGTATTTTAATTTCTATTTCTTGAATAATAAATTACGGTAGATGAAATTATATTTTTTATTTAGATTTTATAAATAATGATTTTTCTATAAAAATAGTGGGTATTATAATTATTATGGCAGCTATAACAAAAAGAGCTCAAATTCCTTTTAGTTCTTGATTACCAGCAGCTATAGCAGCTCCCACTCCTGTTTCAGCTTTAGTTCATTCTTCAACTTTAGTTACTGCCGGAGTTTATTTATTAATTCGGTTTAATAATTTATTATTAGATTTATTTATATTGAAAATTTTATTGTTATTATCAGGTTTAACAATATTTATAGCTGGTATTAGTGCTAATTATGAATTTGATTTGAAAAAAATTATTGCTTTATCAACATTAAGACAATTGGGTTTAATAATAAGAATTTTAAGAATAGGATTACCTGATTTAGCTTTTTTTCATTTATTAACTCATGCTATATTTAAAGCTTTATTATTTATATGCGCTGGAATAATTATTCATATAATAAATAATATTCAGGATATTCGTTATATAGGGGGGATTGGAGGTTATTTGCCTTTTACATCTTTATGTTTAAATATTTCTAATATAGCTTTATGTGGTATTCCTTTTTTAGCTGGATTTTATTCTAAGGATTTAATTTTAGAGATAGTATCTTTAAGATATTTAAATATATTTATTTTTTTTTTATATTATTTATCTACTGGATTAACTATATATTATAGATTTCGTTTAATAATATATTTAATAATTAATGATTTTAATTTATTAAGAATTTATAATTTATATGATGAAGATTATACTATATTAAAAAGAATATTTGTTTTATTATTTATAAGAATTTTAAGTGGAAGTTGTTTAAGATGAGTTATTTTTTCTTATCCTTATATAATTTTTTTATCTTTTAATATAAAAATGATAGTTATTTATGTAAGAATTTTAGGTATAATTTTAGGTTTTATAGTAAGAAATATGTATATTTATTCTTTAAATAAGTTTTTAAAGACTTATAATTTAAGAAATTTTTTAAGTTTAATATGATTTATACCAAATTTATCTACTTATGGTTTAACATATAATTTTATATTTTTTGGAAATAGTTTATTAAAAATTATTGATATAGGTTGAAGAGAGATATATAGAGGGCAAGGTATATTTTATGTTTTAAAAAAATATTCTATTTTTTATTATTTTTATCAAATAAATAATTTTAAAATTTATTTATTTAGATTTGTTTTATGAATAATTATTATATTATTTATATTATTTATTTATTTAAATAGCTTATATAATAAGAGTGTAATATTGAAGATATTAAGGAGATTTATTAATCTTTAAATATTTATAAAAATAATTATTTTATTTTTACAATGAAAATGTAATGTTTTTATTAAACTATATAAATAGAAATAATAATGGAATTTAACCACTAAAAATAAAGTTAGTAGCTTCATTTTATTCTTTTTATTTCTAATTTAATTGGAAAATTAATTTTCAATTTTATCATTAACAGTGATATACCTCTATTTTGGTTTCAATTAATAAATAAGGAGTTAATTAAACTCTTTCTTTTAAGTCGAAATTAAATGCAAAATTGCTTCTTATTTGTTTGTTATATATATATATATATATATATAAGATAAATTAATTTATTAATATTTTTTGAATGCAAATCAAATGTTTTATTTAAACTATAATCCTAATAAAATTAATTAGTTCATTTTAATATATTTTGATTTCATTCATGATAAAGTCCTAAAATTAGTATGATTAAAAAGAAAAAGGTAATTTTAGTTCAAATTATAATATTGACTAGAGAAAATGTGGAAATTATAGGAAAAATTAAAGCAATTTCTACATCAAAAATTAAAAAAATAACTGTAATTAAAAAAAAATGTAAGGAAAAAGGAATTCGAGCAGATGATTTAGGATCAAATCCACATTCAAATGGGGAGTTTTTTTCTCGATCATAAAAAGATTTTTTTGATAAAATTATTGATAAAAATATTATAATATTTGATAAAATAATAAAAATTAAAGAGATTGAAGTAATAATAAAAATTATTTATATTAAAAATTATTAAACTTTTTGATTGGAAGTCAAATATACTAAATATATTATATAAATAAATATAGTTAATTTCCTCATCAATAAATAGAAATATAGAGAAATAATCAAACTACATCAACAAAATGTCAGTATCAAGCAGCAGCTTCAAATCCAAAATGATGATTTTTAGAAAAATGATTATTTATGTGTCGTATTAAACAAATAAATAAGAAAATTGTTCCAATTAATACATGTAAACCATGAAATCCTGTTGCTATAAAAAAAGTAGATCCATAAATACTATCTGCAATAGTAAAAGGAGCTTCAATATATTCATAAGCTTGTAATAAGGAAAAATAAATTCCTAAAATAATTGTTAAAAATAATCCTTGAGTAGTTTGAGTAAAATTATTTTCTATTAATGCATGGTGAGCTCAGGTTACAGTAATTCCTGAGGTAATTAGGATAATTGTATTTAATAAAGGAATTTGGAATGGATTAAAGGGAATAATTCTTAATGGAGGTCATGTTATACCAATTTCAATATTAGGTGATAATCTACTATGAAAAAAAGCTCAGAAAAATGAAATAAAAAAAAATACTTCTGAAATAATAAATAAAATTATTCCTCATCGTAATCCCTTAGAAACTAGAATTGTATGTTTACCTTGTAATGTGCCTTCTCGACAAATATCTCGTCATCATTGGTATATAGTTAATAATGTAATAATATATCCTAAAATTAATAAATTTATATTAAAATTATGAAATCATTTTACTATTCCTGTTACTAATGTTAAAACTCCAATAGCACCTGTTAAAGGTCAAGGACTATAATCTACTAAATGGTATGGGTGGTTATGGTGTGTTTTCATTAGTTTACTTCTCTAGCATATAAATTTCTAAGAATAGAAATTACATAAGATTGAATAATAGCAACTGCTGATTCAAGAATTATTAATAAAATTTGAATAATAATTAATAAAATTACAAAATAAGATGCTATAGAAGGTCCTGTTCTTCTTAACAATGTTATAAGAAGATGACCAGCAATTATATTAGCAGTTAATCGAACTGCTAAAGTTCCAGGTCGAATAATATTTCTAATAGTTTCAATTAAAACTATAAATGGTATTAAAATATTAGGAGTTCCTTGAGGAATTATATGTGCAAATATATGTTGAGAATTATTAATTCACCCGTAAAATATAAATCTTAATCATAATGGAAGAGAAATAGAGAGTGATAATGTTAAATGTCTAGTTCTTGTAAAAATATAAGGAAATAAACCTAAAAAATTATTAAATAGAATAAATATAAATATTGAGATAAAAATAAAAGTTGATCCATTTAATCTATTTTCCCCTAATAAAATTTTAAATTCTTTATGTAATTTAATTAAAATAGAATTTCATAAAATTGTAAATCGATTGGGGATTAGTCAAAAATAATAAGGAAAAAATATTAATCCAATTATAGTTCTAATTCAATTAATTGATATATTAAAAATATTAGTTGTAGGATCAAAAATTGAAAAAAGATTATTTATCATTTTCAATATAAATTTTTAATTATGGTTTTTTCTTTATTTTTATTAATATTTAATTTTATATTAAAAATATAATAATTTATAATATTAAATAAAATAAAAATTAAAATAAAAAATAAGAAAGAAAAAATTCAATTAATTGGTATTATTTGAGGAATAAAAGAATATTACTTAAGTAATAATTTAAATTTGACATATTTATGTTATATAAATTAACTAATTCTTTAGAAGTCCATTAGAAGTAATTGCTAATTTACTATAAAATGGTTTAAGAGACCAATACTTGCTTTCAGTCATCTAATGATGAATAATTATTAATTCAATTAATAAAATTTTTAATTGAAATTCTTTCAATTACAATAGGTATGAAACTATGATTTGCTCCACAAATTTCTGAACATTGACCATAATAAATACCTGGTCGGTTAATAAAGAAATTAGTTTGATTTAATCGACCAGGATTAGCATCCACTTTTACACCTAAAGAAGGAATAGTTCAAGAATGAATAACATCTGTAGCTGTAACTATAATTCGAATTTGTCTATTTATAGGTAAGATAATTCGGTTATCAACATCTAATAATCGAAAATTATTTTTTTTTATTTCATTTATAGGAATTATATATGAATCAAATTGAATATTATTAAAATCTGAATATTCATATCTTCAATATCACTGATGACCAATTGATTTTAAGGTAATTAATGGGTTATTTAATTCATCTAATAAATAAAGAAGTCGTAAAGAAGGTAATGCAATAAAGATTAAAATAATTGCTGGTAAGATTGTTCAAATTAATTCAATTATTTGTCCTTCTAATAAAAATCGATTAATATATAAGTTAAGTAATAATCTAATTATTAAATATCCTACTAAAATAGTAATTATAATTAAGATAATTAAAATATGATCATGAAAAAAAATAATTTGTTCTATTAAAGGGGAAGCTCTATTTTGAAGATTAAAATTAGATCATGTTGCCATTTCTAAAAAAAGGATATACCTTTATAAATGGGGTTTAAATCCATTACATATAATCTGCCATATTAGAAATTTCTTAAAATAGGCAATTCACTATATGAATGTTCTGCTGGTGGAAGATTTTGGTATCATTCAATAGAAGAATTTATATTTAAGGGGAATAAAATGATTCGTTTATTAATTAAAGATTCTCAAATAATAATTAATATTAATATAGTTGCAATTAAAGAAATATATGATCCTATAGAAGAAATAATATTTCAAGATGTATAAGTATCTGGATAATCTGAATACCGTCGAGGTATCCCAGCTAATCCTAAAAAATGTTGGGGGAAAAATGTTAAATTTACTCCAATAAATATAATAAAAAATTGGATTTTTAGTAGATAAGGATTTATTGATAGCCCAGTAAATAAAGGATATCAATGAATAAATCCTCCTATAATTGCAAATACTGCTCCTATTGAAAGTACATAATGAAAATGAGCTACTACATAATAAGTATCATGTAGAGTTACATCAATAGATGAATTAGCTAAAACTACACCAGTTAATCCTCCTACAGTAAATAAAAATACAAATCCTAATCTTCATAATATAGATGGTCTATAATTGATTTGTGTTCCATGTAAAGTTGCTAATCAACTAAAAATTTTAATACCAGTAGGTACAGCAATAATTATAGTAGCTGAAGTGAAATAAGCTCGAGTGTCAATATCTATTCCTACAGTAAATATATGATGGGCTCATACTACAAATCCTAATAACCCAATTGATATTATTGCGTAAATTATTCCTAAATTTCCAAATGTTTCTTTTTTTCCTCTTTCTTGAGAAATAATATGAGAAATTATACCAAATCCTGGAAGAATTAAAATATAAACTTCTGGGTGGCCAAAAAATCAAAATAAATGTTGATATAAGATAGGATCTCCTCCACCAGCAGGATCAAAAAATGAAGTATTTAAATTACGATCTGTTAATAGTATTGTAATAGCTCCAGCTAAAACTGGTAAAGATAATAATAATAATAAAGCAGTAATTCCTACTGCTCAAACAAATAGGGGTATTTGATCAAATTTTATATTATTTGGTCGTATATTAATAATAGTAGTAATAAAATTTACAGCTCCTAAGATTGATGAAATTCCGGCTAAATGTAAGGAAAAAATTGCTAAATCTACTGATCTTCCTCTATGAGCAATATTAGATGAAAGTGGGGGGTATACTGTTCATCCAGTTCCTGCTCCATTTTCTACAATTCTTCTAGAAATTAATAGTATGATAGAAGGTGGAAGTAATCAAAATCTTATATTATTTATACGAGGGAAGGCTATATCTGGAGCTCCCAACATTAAAGGAACTAATCAATTACCAAATCCTCCAATTATAATAGGTATAACTATAAAAAAAATTATAATAAAGGCATGTGCTGTTACAATAGTATTATAAATTTGATCATCACCAATTAAAGATCCAGGATTTCCTAATTCAGCACGAATTAATAAACTTAATGAAGTTCCTACTATACCTGCTCAAATTCCAAAAATAAAATATAATGTTCCAATATCTTTATGATTTGTTGAATAGAGTCATTTTCGCTAATGATAAAAAAAATAAAATGGCTGAGTTATAAGCGATAAATTGTAAATTTATTAACGAGAATTTTCTCTTTTATTAAGTCTTATAGTTAAATATAATAATATAAAATTGCAAATTTTAAGGTGATAAATAATTCTAAGGCTTAAAGAAATTTCTCTTTATAAATAATTTTGAAGATTATTAGTTTTTATTAACTTAAAACCTTATATAAAAAAAAAGGTTCTAGTAATAATGCCTAAAAGAGAAGTTATTCTTAAAAAATTAATTAATAAAAAATAAATATTTTTAATTTTAAGTTTGAATCATTTTATTTTTATATAATTAAATATAAATGATGAATAAATAATACGAATATAATATAATAGTATAATTAATCTTATTATAATAAAAATAAATGTTAAAATAAAAAATTTATTTTTTAATATAAAATTAATAACTATTCATTTAGGAAAAAATCCAATAAAAGGTGGTAAACCACCTAATGAGAGAAAATTTATTAATAACGAAAGTTTAATTATACTATTTATATATATGGTAAATAATTGATTAATAAAAAAAGTATTAAAAATAAAAAATAATAGGCATATAATTCTATTAAGGAATATATAAAATATGAAGTAAAATATTCATAAATTTTCTCTAATTATAATAGAGGATAATATTCATCCTAAATTATTAATAGATGAGAAAGCTAAAATTTTTCGTAATGAAGTTTGGTTTAATCCTCCAATAGCTCCAATAATTACATTTAAAATTAAAATTAAAATTAAAAAATTAATAAAGAAATAGTAGGATAAGAGAATTAAGGGGGAAATTTTTTGTCATGTTATTAAGATAAAACAATTAAATCAAGATAATCCTTCTATAATATTAGGAAATCAGAAGTGAAAGGGGGCTGATCCTATTTTTATTAATAAAGAAGAATTTATTATTATTGAAATAATATTATTTATTTCGAAATTTATAAATAATATTTTAATTAAAATAATAAATAAAAAATTAATTGAAGCAATAGATTGAATTAGAAAATATTTTAATGATGCTTCTGATGAAAGTAAATTTTTTGAATTTGAAATTAAAGGAATAAAACTTAGTAAATTAATTTCTAATCCAATTCAACATCCAAATCATGAATTAGATGAAATTGATACTATGGTACTAAAAAATAAAATAAATATGAAAAATATTTTATTAGAATTTATATAGAAAAAAATTAAAAATAGAAATATTAATTTCATTTAAGAATTAAAAATTCATTACTTAAGTTAAGTATATTTTAGTGTACGATGCACAATAATTTTTGATATTATTAGGTATAGTTTAATTCTATAAAATATAATAAAGGTAGAATTCTACATTATTTATCCTATCAGAATAATCCTTTTAATTCAGGCACTTTATTTTTAAAAAAAAGGGATTTCCTTTATATTTGGGGTATGAACCCAAAAGCTTATTTTAGCTTATTTTTAA